TTTATCACCTACTTTGATTTCACGTTTCTGTGAAATATATACACGAATCCTTTCTGGATTAGAATTGGAAACCCCTTTTCTATGGATCCATCTCACATCAATAACTCGACCCCTTCCCCCTATAGGTAGTCTTAGAGAAGTTTCTTTTGAAGTGGATACCTGAATGCCAAGTATAGCTCGTAATAATCTATCCTCCGGGGCATATGAAGATTCGCTCGCTGTCTGAGGTGTTAATTTACCTACTAAGATATCACCTGTTTCTATCCAAGATCCCAGCATCACAATTCCATTTCTGTCTAAATTTCGGAGTAAACGAGCCTCTAAATGCGGAATATCCTTAGTGATTCTTTCAGGACCTTGGCTTGTTACATGAGTCTGAATTTCATATTTCCGGATGTGAAAAGAAGTATAAATATCTTCATAGACCAGACGTTCGCTAATTAGTACTGCGTCTTCAAAATTGTAACCTTCCCATGGCATATAAGCTACTAATACATTTTTTCCTAAAGCGAGTTCCCCACCAGCTGTAGCCGCACCACCCGCTAGAATTTGTCCCTTTTTAATGTATTTACCCCGCTTAACCTGAGTTTTTTGATGCATACAAGTATTTTTGTTGGAACGTTGATACATAACTAATGGAATGCTTAGAGTATCCCCATTACTTGAGAAAATGATCTTTTGAGTATCAGTATAAATGATTTTTCCCTTGCGTTCGGCTATAGCTGAAATCCCCGAATCTAGAGCCGTTTGGCCTTCCAACCCAGTTCCAACAATGCACTTCTCGGACCGAGAAAGAGGAACTGCTTGGCGCTGCATATTAGAACTCATTAAAGCTCGATTTGCATCATTATGCTCGATAAAAGGAATGAGGGAAGCTCCAATCGAAAAATATTGGAAGGGAAAAATGCTTCTAAGATGAATCTCTTCCCATGCAATAGTCAGGAATTCTTGACGATATCGAGCAGGAACAACCTGTTGTTCTTGAATACCCCGATTCAAGGCCAAAGAATTTCCTGCTGCTACCATATAATATTCATCTCTATTTGGTGATAAATAAACCATCTGTGCCTCTTTTGATCTCTCAGATAATTTATAAAACGGACTCTCTATAGATCCCCAATAACCAACCTTCACATGAATAGCTAATGATCCGATAAGTCCAACATTGATTCCTTCGGACGTGTCAATAGGACAAATACGTCCATAGTGACTCGGGTGGATATCTCGTATCCGAAAACTAGCAGTTCGCCCCGTTAATCCTCCAGGACCCAAATAACTCCATTTTCGCCCATGAACAATTTGTGTCAACGGATTAGTTCGATCCAAAACTTGAGATAAAGGATGTAGGCCAAAAAACGATTCATAAGTAGTTGTTAATGAAGTTGAAGTTACCAAATTTTGAGGAGTCGGTATCAATTTATGCCTGATTGCTCCACATATAGTTCCTCGAACCGTATTTTCTAAACGAACAAGAGCCAATCCGAATTGATCCTGTAATAGATCTGCTACAGAACGAATACGTTTATTTTTCAAGTGATTCATATCGTCAAGTGTACCCATTCCCAATTTCATTCCAATCAAATGATCCACAGCAGCCAATAGATCTCGTGGTAACAAAAAAGTATTGTTTTGGGGTATATCAAGATTAAGTCTCCGGTTCATATTTCGTCGACCAATCTTTCCTAATTCACATCTTTGTTGAAAAAATTTCTTTTGTAATTCCTTGCATAAGGACTCAGAAAATACCGGATCCCCCCCTACACAGGCAAATTGTTGATAAAACTCCAAAATAGCACTTTCTTTTGACCCAATATTTTTTTTCTCTTTATCATTCGGGAAAGACAAGAAAATCTCAGGGTAACAAACATTATCTAGAATTTCTCTTATATTCGAACCCATAGCTGATGATAGAACTAGAATAGATATTTTTTGTTTTCTACTTACACGGGCCCATATCCTTGCTTTTCTATCAATTTCTAATTCCGACCTTCCCCCCCAATCCGATATTATAGTACTGGTATAGACAGAAATTCCGTTATGTTCCAATTCTGAACGGTAGTAAATACCGGGACTTTGCAATATTTGGTTGATCACAATTCGGTATATTCCATTTACTATAGAGGTTCCAAAAGAATTCATTATAGGGATGTTTCCAATAAAAACGGTTTGTTCTTGCATATTTCTACCGGTTTTCCAAATTAAGACCGCGGGTACATATAATTCAGAAGAATATGTGAGTGATTCATACACAGCATCTCTTTCTTTTATCAAGGGCTCTACCAATTGATATGTTTCCACAAATAATTGAAATTCAATTTCTTGATCTCTATCTTCAATTTTTTGAAACTTATGAAATTCTTCCGTCAAGCCCTGATTAATGAACCTACAAAATCCCTCAAATTGTATCTGACTAAATCCAGGTATTGTGGACATTCCCTCATTTCCATTCTGGAGCATCTTAATCTGAAGTTTCCTCTTTATTGAAAAAATCCCATTATTGGCTTGGCTCACTATTCATCGAACCCTATCTATTGATCTAGCAATGATGGAATGGATATTCTGTTTACTGAATCACATAAAATTTTAGTCAACTCCATCCATATATATCATACATATGAACGGAAGCAAGACAGAGAAATGGAGGGCATCTTCGATGCAAATTCGAATTTGAGCTTGAGCCAGGTACAAATAGAAAGAAATGGAAATTGATAAAGCATTCCTGGGAAAGATTCTGTCACTTAGGCTGATGGAGTCTTTTATCGGATATCTAAATTGATCCAATTTATACCTAATTCTTTTATTATGATATTATGATCAGGGTACAAAAAAATAAAAAATCAATGAATTCAGGATTGAATCTGCTCTCTATGAATAAGAGAAAATAAAAACAGAAGAAAACAGCATAGAGTTTCTCTTTTTTTAGCACACGCAATTGAATGTTCAAAAAGGAATTCGCAAATCTTTTTTTGTTTGGTAGTAGAATCTCTAAAATACAATGGAATTGCGTACGTATATAGTCATAGGAGTCATCTTTAGGAAGTACATGCCAATATAGCTATCTAGCTTATCCGTATATCACATCTTTTATCATAATTGAACTTGTATCATAATTGAACTTGGTGCAACATAGGTTCAGTCGCACTCTATCATAATGTCTATCTTCTATTCATATTCAATGAAATATTCAAGCATGATGATCCTATATAGGGATAGGATATGTGCATAAGAAATAGACCCGGGCTCGGTATCCACGTATAAAAATATCTGTTCTGGAGTTTACACTGTTCTGGGGTTTACATATACACAGATATTTTCTTATAATTATAATTGATAATGTAATTGATAATGATTAGTCGTAAATCAATTGGATTTTGCATCCATTAAGATAATACAAATGGAGATACAAAATGAAGAGCTGTTCGCTAATTCAAAGTAAGAAAAGTAAGTAAGAGTAAAAGAGTAATAAGTAAATAGTTAATGAAATAAAGAGTGAATTATTCTAAATTGCCCTGCATTTTACAGTCTGTGCTGTGACCGGGGCCGGGAATCTTTTCACTTTTCTCTAGATTTGATAGAAAAGTGAAAAGAGAAGGTAAGTTTTTAAGCGACGCGTGTTTTGAGATAAAATCAATCGAAGAAAAGAATAGAAACAGGATCCAATAAAAAGGAGGAATTCTTTTTTGGAAAAAGATAAGTACAATGGGATTCAAGATCCAAAAATAAAAGGAATTAAGAAAGTAAAAAATTCAAATAAAAAAAAATGAGGAGAGGAATAGAAATAGAATAATATAGAATAAGAATAAAGAAATAAGAAATAGGATTCTAGAAATTCTAGAAAGATAAGAATATCTAATTTCTTTATTTCTTTATACATTTTGGATGGAATTTGGCGGCATGGCCAAGTGGTAAGGCGGGGGACTGCAAATCCTTTATCCCCAGTTCGAATCTGGGTGTCGCCTGATCAACAAAAAAAGACTTGGAATTTCTTAATCCTGTTGATCGAACTTGACGAATCCTTGTCCCGCAAAAGCATAGGCAAGGGCTAGGTCTGTCGATACTTTCTTTTGAGAACCTGTAGGGCCTATAAAAAAAAACAAGACTGTCATTTTTTTTCTCAAAATCTGGGTTCTGAGTGTGGCTCAAACAGGTACCAATAAATCTGAAGCAGCCCAATCTTCTTAATGATTGGTTTGGGCTATTCTGAATTGAATCAAATAAAAGAAATAGTGAGAATCATTCTGGGCATCAGAACTATGAAAGTAAGAATAAAGTAAGAAGTCGGAAATCTTGGTATACAAAGGTTCCTAAGAGACACTCCATTTTGGTAAGAAAGGATTCTAAAAAAGACTATAAAGACTCCCTAATTATTTTACACTATAACTTCCTTAATATAATATTTAAATATTGAGGTAGTGTCTACTAACTCTGTATGCGATGAGATTAGATTGGATAGGCTGATGGTAAATTCATTTAATAATTGTGGAAAGAACTGATTTGTATCCAGACTCACTAGAGGCTCTGAGTGCTGCTCATAAATTGAATCAGAATGGTTGAACGGCTCTTCTTTTTTTTCTTATATCTTATATTTTCTTTCATTCTATTTTTCTTTATATTTGTATATTTTTTGTCTATTTTATATTTTATTTGATTTTTTCTTATTCTATTTTCTTTTTTTTTTCAATTCTTTCTATTTCAATAGAATTTTCTATTGAATAAGAAATCTAGGGAATTTTTATGAGTGGATTTATGAAATTGTTTCATAAAGAGCCGTAAGTAAGAATCCTATTTTGACTCTGCACCATTCATTCCACTATGATTATGACTCAATAATGGAATAATTCCTTCAATAGGGGACATCATTCACATGGATATAGTAAGTCTCGCTTGGGCTGCTTTAATGGTAGTGTTTACATTTTCTCTTTCACTTGTAGTATGGGGAAGGAGTGGGCTTTAGAGCTAGGAATATTACTAATTTAGTACTTTACTGAAAAATCTACTTG